ATTTCGGGATAGCGAGCATTCTCGAGAATTTCTCTTAGATTCGAACCCATAGCTGATGATAGAACTAGAATAGATATTTTTTGTTTCCTACTCACACGAGCCCATATCCTTGCTTTTCTATCAATTTCTAATTCTAATCTCCCTCCCCAATCTGATATTATGATGCCGGTATAGACTGAAATTCCGTTATGGTCCAATTCTGACCGGTAATAAATACCAGGGCTTTGTAATATTTGATTGATCACAATTCTGTATATTCCGTTTACTATAGAAGTTCCCAGGGAATTCATTATAGGAATATTTCCAATAAAAATTGTTTGCTCTTGCATATCCCTACTGTTTTTCCAAATTAATCCCGCAAATACATATAATTCCGAAGAATATGTGAGTGATTCATATACAGCATCTCTTTCTTTTATCAATGGTTCTACCAATTGATAGGTTTCCCCAAATAATTGAAATTCAATTTCTTGATCTGTATCTTCAATTTTTGGAAACTTATAAAGTTCCTCTCTTAAACCCTGATCAATGAACCTACAAAACCCTTCAAATTGTATCTGATTCAATCCGGGTATTGTAGATATTGCCTCATTTCCACCCCCAAGCATTTTTTTAATTTCCTTTCCCATTTATAGACAAAAACCCATTATTTGCTCATTCTTCATCGAATCATAGGGATCAAGAGCCTAGCAATGATGGAATTTATATTCTGTTTACTGAATCACATGAAATTTGATCTAATATATCGAATGTGTGAAATATGAGGGAATTAAGATAATTTTTTTTACTCAAATTGGAATTTACAACAGATGGAAAGGAATTGAGAAATAATACAATACTTAGACTTATAGAATTTTGTTATAGAATATCAAAACGAAAAATTATTCAATTTCTACCATTATTATGATATTCTGTATTCGACTCCGGTTGGATACCATAAACGTATTCGGGATTCGGCCTATTCCATGAGACAAAGACATAATAATCAAAAACAATATAGAACTTGAAGTACTTAACTTTTTCGCGGATTCGTCGTTTCCTTTTTTTTAGTCAAATTTGTAGAATTTGTTTGTAGAATAGGATTGAAGTATATAATAAGGTTGATGTTTATTAAATAATTTAATAAACAATTATTTAATAAACATGGACATAGCTAAATAGCTATCTATATATAAACTATATATATATCTATTTTATATGTCTTGATATACATATGTCTTGTCTCTCCTTTATTCGATCTCCATTCTGGCCAGTCCATGTCATGCTCGATCAGAATTGCTACTCAAAAAAATGGTAAAAATAAAAAGGAAGCATAAAAATTTCTTGAAAATTACTTATGGACATCATATACAGATAAACTCCCACATTAGATAATATTGCATACCAATTTATGTTCTGGGATTTATATATACCCGAATTGCTGTTATCCCGAATTGCTGTTATAATTGAAATTCCGAAAGTTTTTTTTCAATAATAGATTGTATCAATTTAGATTTTCTTATATCATTAAGGAAACGCAATTTGAAATTAAAATTTACGAATAATTCATTAATTAATAGTTAAAGGTTCCAATTTGTTCTGAATTTTTTCATTTTAATTTGGTATTGTTTTGGCGACATGGCCGAGCGGTAAGGCGGGGGACTGCAAATCCTTTTTCCCCAGTTCAAATCTGGGTGGCGCCTAATCACCAAAAGAATTGACATACCCTCATCTGTTTTGCTGATATAATTTGGAAAATTTTTTCCGCGAAAGCAAACATAGGAAACTAAAAAATCTTGATAGTCCTTCCATTACTAATGGAGTGTTTACATTTACGAGCCGGGTTTGGAATTCTATTGGATAGAAAGACGAAAATCTAATTGCTTTTTTAGTTGCGGAAAGGACAAAAGGTACTTTGTATACATATTCATCAAAATCTTTGAGTACTCCGGTATTCAATCAATATTAATTCGATTGAATGAGTAATTGGCTTTTATTTATACTTCATAGATATACCCTTTTTCTTTTTTCATTAACCTCTAGGCAAGAACAGAATATAAGAAGGCATCCTACGATTGTTTCATAGAGATAATAAAGAGACGTTAAGGATTAGATCAAAATAAAATGGGAAAGAGATAGGGTATGGGCTAGGTAGTGATCTACCTTTCTTCTATTTTTTTATACTTACTTAAATGAAGGGCAACAAAATAAAGAAGCTATTTTTCTTATTTCTACATCTTATTTCTACATATTAATTTAATACCATTTCTTTGATACTTCCAAGGTAAGGGGGTCCCCGCATATTTTGCTTGTGCTTAATGATTATACTAGAACTCTTATAAGACCCCTTCCTTATAGGTTAGAGTTGAATTTATTGGATTGTTTCATCAACGATCTTAGGTCATAATTTTTGACTCTGCGCCAGTGATTCCACTATTATTTATTAGTGAACAATAATTAAAGAATTCCATCATAGAGATAGGGGATATAATTCACATGGATATAGTAAATCTCGCTTGGGCTGCTTTAATGGTAGTCTTTACATTTTCCCTTTCACTCGTAGTATGGGGAAGAAGTGGACTCTAGAAGTATTACTAATTGTAATTGAGTTTAGGAATTAAACTTTCTCTATTTTTTTATAAATCATTCATTTCTGAAAAGCTTTTTTTAGTTGAAATTTAACTATTTTAAAACTATTTCAATTTAAAATTCAATTTTTAAATTGAAATAGAAAAAAATATCTGTATTTCAAAATTTTATTAAGTTTTAGTGTGGTAATATAGTTTATGAATAATATATATGAAGAATACTCTTTCAATCAAAAAAAGATTTCTTTCAATTATTTCCATGTTTGTATTTCTAAAGTAAAAAGAATACAAAGTAAAAGAAATACAAATGGTAGTAAATTTATTACAATTGAATTCTTGATCAATTTTCTATTTCGATGAACCCACTCTTACTAAAATTAGATATGTGCCGTAAGGAAGAATTGAACTTTTTTATTATTCAAAGAGAAAAAAGTTCTGTTATTACATTACGTAGATACATATTTTCTATCAGAAACAACAGAGACATAGTAGTTCTCTAACGAGATACTACTACACAGACTAAAATAGTGTCTTGGGCGAGTCACATATTGAGCACTTCCCGTTTGTTTTAATATTTTGCAAATTTGATTTATGTTGTATTTTTTTTTATTGCACTCAATGTTCAAACGTTCAAAGAGGTTTACTAATCCCACCCCTTTTTAGAAATCCAAAGGAGTTTCCATAGATCATCTGTCAACTGATCGATCAATGACTTCTTAGTCAGAATGCTAGTAAAAAGATTCTTTAATACAGAAATTAGAATCGTACGAGTCGTTTTTCTATTATTTCAAATTGATTGAAATCAACACAAATTAAATATAAGACAGATGAATAAATAAAGCAAAGAACTATAATTGAGGGGAACTATATCCATATTATACATTCTACATAATATGTAATGGATATCCATATATATATCAATATATAAAAATATGACGATACTGTTGTAGATTGATCTCTATTAAATGTAGATTGATCTCTATTAAATTAAACCGGATTACATAACACCTTATATATATTACAAATATATCCTACAATAACAATAGTAGATAGTATGGAAGAAAGATTCAGATATTTCTTTCTACCATACTATCGTATTTCATAGAATACAGCGAATTATAGTCTGGCCAGTTAATTTAAGACGCTAAATTTGAATCCCTTTCTTCTCTAATCAAATTTTGATAAGAACTAAAAAATAAAGTTTAATTCAAATTAATCGCCTTGGCTGACTGTTTTTACGTATATTATAAGTAAAAAAGCGGTAGGAACTAGAATAAACAGTGCAGTAGCAATAAATGCGAGAATATTTACTTCCATAATATCATTGTTTCGTTTTTCTTTAATTTGCAATAACTCGGGAGTTAATCCCATAGAGATAATAAATCTTTCGCTTGTAAATTCAACGGGATAAATTAGATATCAATGATATCAAATTGGATCAATATCATGAATAACAATACTTGCACTATCAAATCAACTCATGGTCAAGAATTGAATAGTATAACATAGGAAAATCTTTTATCCATAACCACCTCCAAATTTTATTCCTGATCCAACCAATAATTCCTTTCTTTTTATTTTTATTCTTTCTTTTATATAACCTACTGTCCTCTTTGTCCAACCATCTGATGAAGTATCATTGAACCGCCCTTACATTTAACTTTGATTCTAAACAATCCTCAATAAACAATAGAATCTAAAAAAAAAAAAAAAAAACAATAAATAAGAGGAATTACCGTTGGGAATGAAATTCTAGTTACTTTTACAAAAAAATCTTTCACAAACGGGACTGACGGGGCTCGAACCCGCAGCTTCCGCCTTGACAGGGCGGTGCTCTGACCAATTGAACTACAATCCCAAGTCAATACCATTATAAAATAATGTATTATGTATACATATTTTTATGATTTTATTCTAACTTTTTCAATTTTTAATTTAGATTCAAATTGGCGTTTTGTAACAGAGCCGTGAGTGATATATAGGATACCCATATGGGTATGCGCTTGACCTTTAGTGAGACCGACCTGGATTACTAGTAATCCTTTCGTTATTGCCAAATAAATAAATGGGATGGGTTATATGATACCATTTCGTGGTAGAGCCGCGAATTTTTGGGCCGAGCTGGATTTGAACCAGCGTAGACATATTGCCAACGAATTTACAGTCCGTCCCCATTAACCGCTCGGGCATCGACCCAGGAAAAAGAAATTCCAGGCTTATTGATAATCCACGATCAACTTCCTTTCGTAGTACCCTACCCCCAGGGGAAGTCGAATCCCCGCTGCCTCCTTGAAAGAGAGATGTCCTGGACCACTAGACGATGGGGGCATACCATACTTGAACGGCCGCCCTGATACTATGCAGATAGTATGCATAATTTTTTAAAATTGTCAATATAATGGAATAGGATGGTATAACTCGATACGGAGGATC